TGATCTGGAAGTCGATCCGGGGCAAGTGTTCGGATCTATTATGACATATCCATGAGGCGCTCAACGGACCCTTTTAATCTTCTAAAACCCTTTTCGGACTTTACATTGGCGCAAAAACCATTTTTTTTTGTACAACCCAGTGTATTCATATCTCAATTAGAAGTTCCTAGATGGAGTTATTTTTTTTTCTTACATAGAACAATATTATACTATTCCAAATCACGTAAGCAGTGATTATTAAGGGATACTCCAGTATCGATATTTAGTCATTCGAAGGTCTTTTTTCTTTTTTATTAGTTTTACTAGAATAGCAGAAAAGAATATATATATTCTTTGCTATATACGTGTATTATGTATTCCTTATCTTACGAAAGAAATACCAGACGAAATAGAACGATTTTAGAAGGGATATAATGAAATTCTTTGATTGGTTCTTCCCATAGAAATGATCTGCTTTATTTGACCGAGGGGACCAACAAAAACAAAACAAATAAAAAAATAAAAATGAATATCAAACAATTAACTAATTAATTTAATATTTATGATTTATGAATTAATATTTATGAATTAATAATTCAATTGAATTATTAATTCATAATCCCCCCCCTTTTTTCATTCTAGTTTTATTTAATTTTATATTCTAATTGAATTCTAATTTCTAATTATTCTAATTATATTTATAAATTTCATATTTATTTATTATTTTTTTTCTAATTTTTTTTTTTATTTTTATAATTATAATCTTATCTAATTTAATAGAGTTTATTTTATATTATAATTTCTAATCCTAAAATATAACTAAAATATAAATATAATAAAATATAAAATAATAAATAAACAGATAGTTTTTGTTCTTATTCGAAACGCCTCGTGATCTTTAACCAATTCTGCGCCTCAATATAATTACCAGGAGTAAGCGCTATAGCCTGTTTCCAATACTCAGCGGCTTGATCGAACCAAGCCTCCGCAATTTCAGAATCTCCCTGTCGAATGGCCTGTTCCCCTCGGTCGGAATAGGCGGGTCAATTCCTTTCCTTAGAACCGTACTTGAGAGTTTCCTACCTCATACGGCTCGGCTCGGCAGTCAATTCTTTTTGTGTCCCGTTTTTTTACCCTATACATATATCGAATTCAGATATCTAATCTAATTGAATGAGATTTCTCATAGATCTATCCTATTTTTCTCGGGTTAACAAAAAGAGGTTAATCACATGAGTTTCAAACTTGAATTTTGATTAAATTAATAAGCAGTTTTATCTTTTCTCCCACCTTCAGAAAAATAAAGCATAGGCATTTCGGAACTATCGTTAGAATTTTCTGAAAGGTAACTATCTCAGTTTCATATCATATAGAAATTTATATAGAATCTTTGAAAAAGACTTCTTCCTCACCTCATAAAAAAGACTTACTGTCTTTGGGATCTGATGCTACACCGCTGCTCAATACCTTAGGGGATCTTCTTTATTACAAAAGTGGATTCCTAATTTTTATCTTATATCATGACATAAAAAAGCAGTTCTTATTGTATCGGCCAAAAACCTCACTAATTGATCTTTACGGTGCTTCCTCTATCAATTGGATCCTTTATCCATAGAATAAAGTATTTAGGCATATCTATTTCTTCATATTTCGGCTTCTATGAAGTTTAGTTTCTTTTTTTGCTACAGCTGATAAAAATCGTTTTTTTTGACGATGCAATATGTAGAAAGCCTATTTTCTTTCTAGTATTTACTAGCGTATTTGTTCTTTCTTTCCTTTTTCTTTCTATAGCGGAGATAGTCGCACGTAATGGCAGATCACAGCCATATTATTAAAAGCTTGTGGTAAGAACGGATTTCGTTCTAGTGCTCGAAAATAATATTCTAAAGCTTTTGTATGTTCTCCGTTACTTGTGTGGATAAGACCTATGTTATAGAGTATATAGCTTCGATCATAGGGATCAATTTCTAGTCGCATAGCTTCATAATAATTCTGTAACGCTTCCGCATAATTTCCTTCGGATTGAGCCGACATCCGTTACGGTCGTCATTCGCTTCAAAGAATTCTCCGTTCCAAAACCGTACGTGAGATTTTCACCTCATACGGCTCCTCGTTTATGTGCATAATGAGAAAGAATAATCTCTGGAATTAAAAAAAAGTCGAAAAAAAGTCTGTCATTATGAACTGAGCGGGGCTAATGTTTTTACAAGAAATCTCTAGCCACCCCCCTGCAAAAGATCTTTTTCTTAATGTTGGTACTAGATAAAAATGTAAACTCCAACAATTTCTTTGTTCTCAACACTCCTTAATTTCCAGGAATTAGTCACTTCAACAGTCTTCGATGGTTATATGGGTATCCAAAGTACGAACGAGATGGATGTTTGTTATCCCAACCATTTCTCTTAGTCCCGATCCCGATAAGGAAAAGGAGTCATTTATAACAAAGTTTTCGTGTTGTTGATTCCTAGGCGTAGTGCTTCTTCCTCTATGCCGCCTATTGCTACTAGTGTAGTAGGGTTGA